CTCCTTTCAGTCGAGTGGGGATTCTCTCAGATTGAGTGGTTTGATCTTTTCTTTTGGTCGCAGCCACCTAGGGTGGAGGTAGGGTAGAGGGGCATTGAGTCCTTCATCTATCTGGCTACACACAACTTTCTATAGAAAGGGGAGCGGATTAGTCGCAGCGCACCGCCCTTCGAGAGAAAAGGTCCAAAAGCCGGGCCTCGCTATCCAATTCCATGTATTTTTTTGGTAAACCCTATTTGCCCCTTGTGCTGTTCCCCTTAGTATCACCGCCGTGATCAGAGAACACTTTTTTAATATTAGTTCAATGAACAATGTTTTTACTACTTTGACAGGCAACAAAGTAGTTGTTCGTGTATCATGGCAAGAAAAGATCGAACGTGCTCGTGTCCGGACGCATGGGACTTTCCGGCGGGGTGGCGAATGGGTTATAGATTTTATGAGTAAGCGCTTTTGGGCTCCCTTTCAATCTGGTAAATTGAAAAAAAAAGTCCTTCTTTGCTACTCTCTAAGGCAACCTTGCTGAGATCTCCGGATCGTACAATAGGGAAAAAATATGCTCTTCGAAGGACCTCTCGCATTCAATCCTTTTCTCTCACTGAAGCTCTTACCTACTCCTATGTGAAAGATATACGCTTTGTATTAATCTTCTGCCTGCTTTTTGGGATTTGGTACGTGGTGGAGTATTGCTCCCGGCGCCCTTCTACAACATCCGGATATCCGTTATTTAGTAAATTAGGACCTCTTACGCTCGGAGCCTTGCCCTTTCGTGCAATTCGGACTTCCTAAATGTCCTTGTCCTAATAGTTGAGATATACCATATAGTAGAGTATCCCTGGCTTTCACTTCGATCCGTTACAGATCCAGCCCCATAATAAGGCTATATCCCTTTCGATTATGCTAGGGGCAGTCTTGCTAAGTCTAGCACTCTAAGAAAAAGTCAGTTTCTGGCTCATTAGTTAGTTAGACTTAGGGCAAGTTCCACAGCCTAATTGTTATCTTTTACTTACGACTGCGACTTAGTATTTCCATTGGTGTGATTTAGTCGGGGTTGTATTTGGAATTGAAGCAGGGCCTCAACCCAAAAGAAAAGGCCAGCAAGCTACTGCGTTCCTCGGAAGCCCGTCTCTTCTCCATCTCTTCTCTTTGCTTGTAGGAACGAGGAAGGGGCTTGTCTATCGAATACTCTCTTGTCTTGTTTATGGAGTAGTTCTCTATTCTCTTTATCTCGATCGTGCAGGAATCCCCACCTCTATATAAAATTTTTGATCCAACCCTTGCTTCTATGGCTATGGTTGAGAAGCATTTTGATAGTATCCTCGCCTTGACTTTATAGAGTGAGATCGAGACCTGTATCTAGTCTCGGATCCTTCAGCAGCATCACAGCTAGCAGACCCACTTCCATTCGCAGTTACAATTCCAATGGATCCCGCCTAAAAGAAAAGTAGTTGATAGCCGATTGAGAGCAATCCAGTAGCAGTAAAAGCATAACCCGCGTGAACCTCCTAGCCAATCCCAAAAGTTATGGATAGTCGAGTGGGCCTGATGAAATTCTTCTATCTTCTAGCCGAGAATAGCCTTACGCAGAATCGGGTGGTCCTTCCATCCCGCCGGGAAAAGAAGAGGAATGAATGGTTGGATAGTCTGTCTATGCGAACGAATTAGTATGCCTGGCCAGCGGTGAAAGCAGGTCTTATGCCAACCCATCCTTTAAATTCGGATACGAGAATGAATCCTGCCTTTCCGGTTTGAAATGAGCCGCTCGCCTTGGCCTTTTCTCATGTGCGCTGGTGATGAAGCATAGTCCTTCCCACATTGAATCTCAACTGTCAATGCGCATTGACTCATTCTATCTCTTAATTACGAATCTCAAATCGATCTTTATCTTATCTTTCTCTTTCTAAGCCCTGTGCTCCGAATCCATTTTGCCGATTCACATAGAAATTAGTTCCCCAGAGGACAGGATCATGATGACCTCTGGCTCTTTGAAAAGGTCCAAGAGCCGCAGACGGAAAGCAAAGAAATGTCATCTACAGAAGGAAAAAAGGACTTCGAAGAAAGACTAGTCCAACTCTTTGATGGACAGATGTCGACACTTGAGTCAAAGTCTTCAACTGACAGTACAAAAAGAACTAATGTCCCTATTGTCATGATCGGAAACGAGATACCAAAATGTATCAGGAAGAAAGGGCCACTACAATAAATGTTTATCAGACTACTCTTTCAAAGTCAACTGCAACAACTAAAAGAAGAGCAAATAATTTCCCCCGGAGAATATGTCAAAACATAGAATTTCAAATGCAGGATAAGATGAAAACTAATCTAAGTGTCAACTATAACACAACCAGGCTCAATTCTGTTTGAGTGAACGAACCCGGTCTGAAGTAAGTTGAGGACTAGCTTTATTACTTGAAAGAAAGAAAAGAGCAGGAAAAAGAATGGAAGAAAAAATCCCCATCAAACATCCAACATAGGGCGGCCTTGTAGCCCTTCTTAAAGATATCCTAAGTGGGCTATTTCAAAAGGCCTTCGGTCTAAGGCCTTAAAGAGCCTCCAACTCATAGCTTTTTTCGTATTCGTATAGTATAAAAGTAGTTCCTTTCCCAACTCAAGTCTTCCTTTAGTAAAACTGAGGAAACTCACTTTCAAGGCACAAAGATGATAAATCTTGCTCTAATAGCCGTGACCTTAAGCGGTTTTAGGGATAAGATTAAGAGTCAAAATAAAATAGAAAGACGAGCATGCACAAAATATTATCGATCCTTAATTCGAACGAACCTGTTTTTAGAAATCCTCTCTTTTTTCACACGACTGAGAATAAAGAAGAAAGGCAAGACAATTATGAACCCAGTAGTCCGAAGGTGGTTTCCTAAAGCAAGTAGTATAGGACCTCATTCTCTTTTTTCCTATCCTGGAAAAGCATATAACGGCAAGTGATCTTCAGACTCTTCATTTCCAGATGTTGAATGCCCGGAGCCATGAACTCTATTCATAATTACGTATCTAAAGGAAGAAGCTCCACCGGAACCATTAGCAGCATTTGAAGCTTCATCTTCTGCATATCTCTTATCCGATGCATTGCCAGCTAACGAAGCTGAACCGAAGCCATCTCTTCCAGCATCACCAGACCCAGGCTCTGAACGTTCCAGGAGTAATCCCAGGGCTCGCTCTAATGGAATCCAATGCTTGAACATACAAATAGCAACACTTCTACTGGGAGGTGGGGAACCCTTGCTATTCCTCTATCCGATGGAAGCTACGAAGCATCAAATCTATCTCCTGACCCGGCCCAGGCAAGCAAGCAATATAAATAAGCCTTTATCTCTGCATCTCTCTATTGTTCCCAATCAAGTGATCCTGCTCCAAGCAGCTAAGCTTCTCCTTGTCTCTCTTCAAGTCCACCTCTAGCGGCATATATTGAACTCCTTTCTTCCTCTCCAGTACCCTCCGACTTACTCTCCGTCCTCAACTCCACCTTCTACTCCTTCTCTAAAGGCGGAAGGAAGAAAGCCATCAACAAGCCAAGGAGGCGAACCCATGAAAGGAAGTGATCCCTGGTCCTTTCCTCCGCCGAGCCTTCAAGGCCGACTGCAATTCAAGGTGGTACGAGCCAGTGCGAACTAACATCTTGAATCCCCACCTCCTATGTCTCCCTTTCCTGGCCATCAATCAAAGCATTCCAATCCACCTGGCACCTACTAATCCCATTCTAGCGGGGAATAACCTACATCCGGAGAAGCAGCATCCGAAATGGGTAGATCCGATCCAAATTATTCCTCCAAGCTTGACTCTGAGGAAGGGGAAACCCAAGCAACGACCAGCTCATTCACCATAATTTGGTTGGGGGCACGGCGGGTATTGAATATCTAAGTGCGAGCCAACCTCCGCTAGTGATCCCTCTCCTCTTTCCCAGGAACCAATGGTTACGAATCGGCATCGAACTAACGAAGGAACCCCTGACGGAACGGAATGAAAAGCTAAACTTCCAACCCGGCCACATCCTCTAACTCGTCCCATAGATGATCTCTCAAAGCATAATCTTTGGGCCGTACAACTCTGTGACAACCCACTGGTGATCCCCGCCGACAAAGCTACATCTAATGGTGACAGAGAACGACCCTGCCATTTCCTCCTTGACATCAATGGTCTTTTTATCCCACAACATCACAATACCCCAGCACTGCCCTCCGCGTGCAAGGCATGCCGAATTCTATCCTTGCCACCCCAAAGATCTCTAGCAGTCCTCCTGTCAAAAGAATGACGCTTGGTTTCCTAAAGAATCACTATAGACGCTTTACATTTCTTAACTAAGCTCTTCACCACGAATCTCCTCTCCTGGGCCTAGCCCTCTTTCTTGAAGAACCTAGTCGGGAATGAACTTCCTTTTCATAGCTCGGAATGAATTTCCGTATCATCTTTCCGGAAGTGCGAGATTCACTAATCGGAGCGAGGACCGCTAACCAAGAAGAAAGACCTTTGAGATGGATATTCACAGAGAGAGGAGTATTGAACCGGGGATTGGAGCCGAGAGAGTCAACTTCTTCCATAGAAGATAAGCCTAACCCTCTACTGAGCTTCTCACTCCCTTCTCCTTCACTTCCTTCGACTAATAACAAGCAAGCTACCTTCTTCTTCGTGAGCTACCGCCTTAGTGATTGGAGGAGTACAAAAACCCAGATAAACTAGTTGCTGAGCTTCCCCACGGATAAACAACGGAATGGATTTCTCTTTCCTTCGCCGGAGACCTGAGCCTGAGACGAAAGCCCATTGCAAACACCTATCAATAGAACCACAAGCACAAGCAAACCTTCATTGACTCCTCACTCTGAACGAGATTCCGATAAATCCCCTCACTCCAGCGGAGTTTCACTCACATTCACTCCTCACTCAGTTAATAAACTAACTGCCTCACTCTCTTCACTCTCTGGATTCCTTGACTAACTGATCTTTCTTATCTTATTGGATTAGGTAGTTTCCCCTTTTTCTCAATCTAACAAGGCTGGTCGAAAAAGGAAGGCAAGTGAGAAAGTAAGCCCTCCGTCTTAAAGCCCTACCTTCAAGTCCATTTGCGAGGCAGTTTGGCAATTAAAGTCAGAATGGTAGGTCCTGTGTTCCATAACCATAGGTAAAATGGGGCCTATGAAAAGGAATGTCTTCACTCCCAGAAAAAAGCGTCAATCTAAGCAAGCAGGAAGCCCGATATACCAGATGATCTTTCTTCCTCAGAAGCATCTTACCATAGTTGGGAAGCAAAAGAAGCTCACCATCTTACGCTGATGCCGCTTTAGTTGACGCAAAAATGAAATTCAAGTAGGCCAAAAAGAAAGATTTAGGCAAGGCACAAATCAGTGTGAAAAGGCTTACTGGCAGATATTGCCAATAGAAAAAGCAAGGCAGGGCTTTCTTGTGTAGGCGCAGGTTCCCTTTTCCGAAATGGAAGTCAGTGTTGTGTGGTAACAAAATGCCATCAGTCAAAGGCTTTTTCTTTTAGCGGATCAGTGAAAAGAATCTCTTCTAGTAAGTCATTTGTCCGTTGCTGGTCATCAATCTCCGGTATCGATTCCCGGGCCTACTTCCTTAAAGCTTGTTGCGGTATTCTCACTCCGATCGCCCCAATGAAGGGCAATATCCTTCCCTTCTTACTGGATTCTGGGATGACTTTCTAATTGGATTTGACAAGTGAGCTAATCACCAAATTTTCATTAACCCTTAGAAAGAAAGTAAGCTAGTACAAGGTACACTAAAGCAACCTCATTGCCCTGAAAGAAAGCTCAGTAGGTGGATCTTCTTTCCAGGTCGCAGGTGGAGAGCCGGTGGAAAGGCCTTCGGCCAATTGAGAATGATCCATTTATATAGATGAAATTCATAATCTTTTTTTGAGATGGAAGCCATTACTAAGGGTTACACGACTTTAGTGGAAATGATAATCCTGCTCCCCCTGAAAGTATCAACTACCTAAGGCTAAGGCGAATTTGTCAACGGCTTGCTGGCAATGAAACTAATAGCTATGGCCTTTGCTCAAACCTACCTGATTAGAAAGATAAGGCGCCTTGACTTAGCCCCCTTCAGTTCCCGAATCGAAAAAATAAGGATCTCAGGTTTCAAAAGCCCGTCATATAGATGTCCGGGAAGTGCTTCCTTGCATTAAAGCACATTCCGGGAGTGAAAGGTCATAGGGCTCATAGACATTCTATATTTCCGATCGTTCCTTTATGGGGGATCATAGATCTCTCTTTTCAAAGTTGGCAAAGTGAGAACGCTGGTTCCGCAATAACCAAGTCAATCCAATCCTCAAGGGGAGAGGGGTCCGTATCCGTTTTGGGACTTAACTTAAGGATTTAGGGATCCCTCAAAGGACCGGGTTCAGGCTCAACCAAGTCTTCGTCCACCCTTTCTCGAACCAGATCCATGCCTTGGGCTTGAGTCCCAGCTTCGGTAGGAGTCCAAACTGCATTATCCATTTCGAATTCCGAATTCTCATCCATAGGTGGCTATGACGGCAGAAATTGGTTGTTTTGCTTATTCAACTTCCCCTTCCCCTGCTAATGCTATTGCTACTGTGCTACTACGAATGCTACTTTTTTTAAAGCAAAGAGGGCCCCGCTTCTTCCTCTTCTCCTTCGATACGTGCCTCTCCTTCCCTTAGCCAGGTAGAAGTTAAGTTCCTATTGAGGAAGATCTGGCATTAGTTCGAAAATCGGAGGGCATTGATTCCGACTAGACCTTCTAAGGCGACAATTTCATTGCCTTCCCCTAGCAGCGGATCTTTCAAAGAGCGTCTTTTTAGCAGTTGATTCGTGCTAACTCCTAAGAGCGGTTACGTGTCATGTGCAGCAGATGAAAAGTCAGACCTTATTCGTCGCAACCGCAGACCATTCCCTCAAGAGTCAAAAGCTGCCTACTCTGTAAGAAGAACCAGGTAATTCGTAGCATCCACCGTCCCCACAGCTCCTTCTCTAAGACATTTGGCATTTGTCCATCTCTAGCCTTTGAAAGCAGCCCTAATCCTCTTACTAAGGGGATTCTGTTGATTAAGCCCCTACTTAGACCCCTGTTCTCTTCTATCCTTGATGGATCAATTGAACAACTTTACAGATTTGGATTGAATTCCGAACCGCTATAGAAGCGAACGACTTGATCGCGAACTATAGTCTTTCTTTGTTCGACTGACCGACTCGAATCATTGGGCTTCGTTCCGGGTAGTGTTTAGTCATAAGCCTGTCTCTTTTGGTCTTCACCTGTCTGCTTTCGTTCCACTCTTTTCCAGCAACCTCTTTTTTTTCTGAAGCGGTTCAACTAAACACCACTGGGGAAGGGGTGGCAGATGGGTCTAGAGAACCGAACTCTTTCACGATTTCCTTCCGGTTAGCTACACTTTTTCTGAGCAATTCACGTATCACTTGAGTAGTCGTACGAAACCTTAAGAAATGGTGATCTACTAGTTGATTCAAGGAGGATCTGTTGAAGACTGTCTCTTGTCTCAGTAGGGAAGAGTACAATCTTTTCTAGCACCGGACATTTTCACCACCGGTTCAATATGAAAGAGTCCTATATAATTCAATTAATTCGTTATAATACGAATGAGATCAAAAACCCTTTGCCGAGTAGAGGAGGAGGTACTTGAACAGAGTGCTCTAACCTGGGATCATGGATAAAGTTCTCTTTGCTCTTGGTGCCAAGGCATGAACATCGGGGATGAGCATACAGTTCCTGGGATTCTTCCTAGCTAGGTGCGCTGTCCCTTGGACTCGATCCGAGAAAGGTATTATGGATGGTTGCAAGACTTGCCCTGCGGGCTCTTCCCGATCCTTCCCGATCGGAGCGCTCGGATCTATATCTCTTCCATCCTCCCAAGGGGATGTTTAAAGCGAAGTCCGAGAGTTAGGTGCAACCTAACGGTCCGTCTAACCAATAAGGACGTCAGTCCGGAGGAGTCTGAAGGACGACCGGCCGGCCAAACAAAGGTGTTCGAGCGTAGAGGAGGAGAAGAAAGCCAAGGGAATCGAAAGAGAGGGAAAGGTGTCCCGCTCGTCGCCCAATCACGTTTAGCTAATCCATGCTAAGGAGGTAGGAAAGAAAGTACCATCGGGATGATCTCATTCATTGCACATGCCCTCTCCTTCCCGATCCTTTTGGTACACTCTCCGTTGTGCGGGTCTCCTCCCTTGTACCTTAGGGTATAGGGAGCTCGGATCGCTATCTCTTCCTCCTAGGGTTCAAGATAGAAATATACAAATCGTTTTTTCACTTCCTCGTTAGTAAGGCCGAAGATCGAAGAAAGAGATAGATTAAAATACTACTGTTTATCCGGTGCTTTGGATAGCTCCCTTGGGCCCAGGCAAAGAGAAAGAGACTCGTTTTACTCGGATCTCCTAAGACTTTCAAGCTCCTTGGGCCTTGGGAAGACGTAAAGTCGAAGAGAAAACCTTACTATACGATCCGTGGGAAAGTGCTCTTTGCAAGACTCCAAATCCTCTTGGGCCGGACCCGTTCCAAGAGCGGCTTCCTTGAAGCCTTACGACCGCTTCGCGGTCGGGTGCTATCTCCCTGTCACATACCTTCTGGCCTCAGTCGTTGACTTTGCCCCTGCCGCTCCTCCATTTAAAAAGAAATTGAGTGGTTGTTCGCTCCTGAACGAAGCTATTGGGACAGCGGCTTTGATAGCGCTTTCTCAATGAGATATATCATATCGCGGTAGAGCCCCTATCCGTGTTTTGAAAAATCCCTCTCTGGTGTCATCTACTGGCTGACTGCACAGCCTTACTATGGCTTTTAGAAAGCAAGATCCCTCCGTTTATCACTCTATAGAAAGAACATCCCATACATACTTGCTTGCCCTAATCGAATGTTATCCCTTACTCCATCCCCTGAAGGAGCGTATCCTTTTTCATCTAATGCCGTCTTTTCCAACTCCCTTTCTTCCCGTCTCAGTCATCTCATCTCTCTTACCTGAACATAGAAGATAAGGGGTTATCGAGATTATCAATCGCTCTTTTTAGTCGGGAGGAATAGTGCGGGAAGAGAGTCGAGACAGAAAGCCAAGACAGTCATCCAGGCATTGGTTACAGACAGGCAGACCAGAGATCGAAAGAGTCAAAGCCAAGGAGAAATCCCGGGAAAGGGAAAACCGAGAAGACCGTATTCATGTGCAACTGATTCAATAGGACCGGTTATGAACCCAAGAGCGGATAGGAGTACTCATATTCAAGGATCGGAAGCTCTCACAGCGTCAAGGCAAAGAATCACTCCTATTGGAAGAAAGAGCGTTTACGATCAGAGCTAGAAGAGTGTGAGGGAATGAAATAGCAATTTCAACGACTTCTGTGCGTGGCTATCTTCTCCTATTGATTAACGTCCTTCAAAGAGCGTATTCTATTCCTTCTGTCCGTGGGTGTGGGACTGCTTCCACATCTACTTATCATGCACTAACCTCCTATTTCCCATGCTTGCTTGAAAGGCAGGGAATATCATATAGTAGTGAATTCAATAGACTCAGCTTGCTTGGTTGTATCGGGAGAGACAGAACCTTATCTGAACTTTCTGAGCCCAACCCCTACCTGCCTTTCCCTTGCGTACCACATAACTACTACTAAGTTAAGTAAACAGATCATACTTCCTTGAATGGCTTAAGCTTACTTCCTCACAAAACAAGCCCTCATCACAAGACACGAAAGAACTCAAAAGCCTAACAGGCCAGACAGTCAAATAGACCAAGGTTTGGAACCCTGAAAGGAGTTGCGGCTGAGCAGGCAAAGAACTCTTTTTGATTTGAGTCAATGCCTAAATACTAGGAGATTAGCAAGTCCAGTGTGACCTTATAGAAGTCATCTATTTGCGCTTGTCTTTCCCGCTCCGCGTAGGAAGTCAAAAAAGTCCTTCCTCCTCTTCCTGTAATGATTGATTCCTTCTAGCCCTTTCTGAACTCCCCTCAAAAATAGTATAGTGGTGTATTAAAGATCCAATAAGCGGTCTCATTACTATTAATTACTACTTATCTTATAGATTCATTAACCTAATCCCTTAACACAAACCTGTTAGCTCGCTACTGACTTTTAGTTACTAGTATATCTCCCTCCCTGGATTCGCTAGCAAGATAGGTAGTTATTCCTTCTCGATAGCCTAACTATCTACTCCAAGCAATAGAACTGGCAAAGAAAGCATTGGAATCAATGCGGCTCATCATTAAAGACTTGCTTGGCTTACTCCTAAGAAAAGCAAGCCAGTATCCTCATCTCAATAAGACAAGCAACAACTCCGCACCTATCTTCTTTCTATCTGACTCTTTCCCTTGCTCTATTACCGAAGGGAGATTTGGACTCCTCCTATCCTATTAAAGGCAGTGGCTCATTCACTCAAACCTAATCGAGGGACGGGGGCTTACTCCCTTGACTTCTATATCTATTCCTATTTCCTCCTCCCCTCCTGCGTAACAAACATTAGATCAACCATAACAATAACAAGCCGTAGGGAATCAAATTACCCATAACGTAACGCCAGCCCCCCAACATAGAGGAATCCAGCTCTAATGAGATGACTTTCCCCGGTTGCATGAATCGCTTGAATTAGTTGAAGGAAAGCTGATGGTTATTCACCTACATTCGTGGGTTCAGGCTGCCTATTAGATACGTCATAACAAGTGGGTCTCCCAGCGGATAGCTTTGGAAGGAAGAGAATGCATTGGGAATGGTGATGCCGGAAGATATGGACTTGGAGAAGTGGGCTCACCAGCATAGGAAAGCTTATCTGGTTGAGTCGATCCCGATTAGTTGAGAGCTTGGTGGAGGTTCCTTCGCAGTTGATGGCTCTTCGTTGGATCCATTAGGTGGGCCTTTAGATACGTTATTTCATTCGATCGAGAACCCACTGGTGCATCATCTTCCTTCTTTGGTAGCTATTTCCAAGCCGAGAGATAGAGAGAAAGATGGTTCTGTTCGAGGTTGCTTAGCAGCGCTGGCTGGATATTGGGAAGAGGAGAGAGGTTGGTGGATGGGAGAGCAATAGAGGAATTGGATTCATGGTTTCCACTACTAGAGCCCGCCCGGGTCTTTGTCCCGTTTAATGGTTTGAAGAAGATAGTCGCCTTGTCAAGCTGTAAAGGAATGCCAACTCCCTTGGCTATCTCCATTATTATGCGTGGATCCCAGTATTCATAACTAAGTCCATAGATTTTGATCCATACCTGTGCATGAGTGTGTTGTGTTGTTGCGTATGGGTCAAAATCCGGCTTCCATTAGGACAGCCTCAAAATCCCAGAGGAAAGCGTGCAAGAACCTCCACTCCAGACTTTTTTCATGTCATTCTCTGATGAAAAATTGATAACATAAAATCCTTTAGGAAAAGGGATCCGTTTCCAGGGGCAAGAAGGCTTCCAGAGGGATTCCAGAGTCATCTTTAAGTTTTCAAGAGGAATAGGCTGAGAGCCTTTACGAAGAAGAAGTCTACCAATCAGATTATTACGGCAGGATTCAAGTCTCTTTTGATAAACTTTTTCATTGAAAAGCAAATATATTACATATATCCTATGACAGTAGGTTGAGAAAGGAGATTGGGATGAATGAGTTTGTCTTGAGAATCGGACAACAAGGAGGCATAGGTCTTGGGCTGAACAACAGACGTTTTGGCAGAATTCTGTAAATCTGATGCAGTCGGTTGTGGGGTGGTGGAGGGAGAGGTTTCGGGAGCTAGTAGAGGTGGAGGAACGGGAAGGCTTGCTGGCTTGTGTGCGTGCCTCTTACTCTTTTCTTTGATTGCTTGCTGGCTGACTTTCTTGTTCCTGTTCATCACTACATACAATATACTACTGGTAACCAGAGGTGGAGGTTACGGTGGCTTGCTTGATCGAGAGAGAAGTAGGTAGTTGACCAGGTTTGGAACCCTTAGATTCGACCGGTGGATGAGGGAAAGATGAAAGAAATTGAGACGCATATGGGAGAGGTAGCTCTTCCTTTTACCATTCATATTTCAGCTGATGATACACCATAAGAAGAGGGGTAGTGAACTACTCATGGTGAAATTAATAATTCAAAAAGTTTCTTTTTAATGATGGGAAAGAAGGCTCCAGGTCTCAGTTCTTAGAAAAGTGCTTTTTGAGAGTTCCACCGTGATAGATATAGTTTATGACTCGGCTATAGGCAGAAAAGCGGGTTGAAGGAGATCATGTTACGTATTCGAATTAAGGGAGGGTCTGCTAGGGTCGTCGTACCTACTATGAATAGAGAAAACTTTCCCCATTGCACTCACTAGCAGCCCAGGTCTTTCCATTCCTAATGTGGATGTTGTGGAATTATCTACTGGTTCTCGTCCACTTACCGTTGACCTCGCCTCCCACTACAGCAGTAGCGCTGGCATGTAATAAGTTTCTGATCCAACTTCTCCTAATGGGAGGCATTCCGATACCATAGCATGAACCGAAAAGCAAACTCTTCCTCTCGAAAACGAGCTAGCATAGACCACTTGCTTCAAAGCTTAAGGTTCTTCTATAGAAAATCTATAGAAAGGTCGGCTGTTTCACTCTCAGCGAGTCGGGATACATTTGATGTCATCACATCAGGAACGGTTTGTTTCGGGAACTAGTGCAATAAATAAAAAAATACAATCTGCTTGCCTCTTTTAATGAAGAAGGGTTGGTTTAATTGATAGCTACTTTTTGGAATTGGGAGTCCTCTGGATTGCTCTTATCTTATGCCCCGGAGTGGCGAGAATACGAAGCTAGATCAGCAGGAATGACAGCGGTCTCGGGAATCTACTCTACTAGACTAGTTGCAACGCGTGTTCTTGTCAGCATTGGGAATAAAGCATTGCTAATATATGCAGGACGGGAAAGTTTCTTTTAGTCTAACCTTCGCATGAGCTTTTCTTGTTCTTGACTTCCAATTTGAATTGCCTTCTCGTTTTAGCTTATATTAAGTACACCTCTCCCTACTTGATGATTCTTTATGGACACTCCTTTCTTCATCTAGGCAGGGATCAGAAGCTGAGAGATAGCCGTACACTCTGAAGTGGTAGCTTTTTTTTTTATCTACTTTCTTTCTTTAAATAAAGGCGTACATCCAGTCCAAGCAGTTGCTCCCAGCTAGCGGAAAAGGTGAATGTGAATTCATTTTGATTAGAAAGTATAAAGATGCTATTGCGCCTCTTTCTTGCGTTGAATAGTAATCTTGGGTAATGGGCATAGGCCCAGATCAATATCTATTTTGATTTGAAACTGATAGAAATAAAAAGCCGCGCCTCCTGCGGTGGGAAGAGAACGAAAAGTGTTATTATTATTACAAGCTTTGAGAGTCCCGGAGTTGAGCTCTTTGAGTGGACATGAGTAGTTCTTCACTTCAGAGTTTTCTTTGTTAGGAGTATTCATCTCTTAATAAACTGAACCAGTCGCTTTCTTCTAGGAAGCGGGTCCTTGCCTTCCCTTGAGCGTAAGACGGAATTGATCGATTTGAGAAGTTTGCTACTGGCACGCCCCGCAGGTCCTTCTATTTAGTCCATGAGGGTTCTCTCGGCGCTGCTTTCATTCTTGTTCACCAAGACGTAGCTGATCCGATCTAAGAAGATGATACTGACCGCGCTGAGGAGTTGGGATCTTGAGGTTACTACCCGTAGAAAGAAGAAAAGATCTTATTTAGTGCCTACCTATATTCCATACATATAAAAGCAGCGGGCAAGGCTTAAAGTGAGAGCTGCCCGATCTTGAAGCTTTAGTTGGAGGACGATAATCTGCTTCACTTGCTTTGTTGTCGGTAAGAGATCTCTAATTCAACATATGTCAGAGTGGGAAGGTACGAGCTGAATAGAGTGCACTAGTCCTTTAATTCTAGCGACAGCTTTTATTTATAGTGTAGGAAGGACCTTGAGAAGGCTTTGGCCTTACCTTCTAGTTCTAATTCAAAGGCTCGATCGAGCTCAATTAAATTAATTCAAATTGAAATCCCGAAAGTCTTTTATTTTAAGGCGCGTATACACCTATTCTCTCTGGAATTTGGATTGTCAGTATACAACCCGTTACCAGAATGCTCCCAACAACGGGAAAGAGAGCTGGTGTCATTGGGGAAGCCTTCGTTTAAGTAGCAGGTTTGATTCGTTCCTTGTGAGCGTTAGTGAGTGGGGAATTGTAAGCTTTGAGCTTCAACAGGTTATACTTTAACATTAGCTTAGCAAAGGGCGACCAGAAAAAAACGGCTTTCCCTTTCGACTTTCCCGTGCATTCAAAAAAGCGGCATAGCGAGCTTCGGTCCCAGTCCGCTTGCTGTCTCCTGGAATGGACTGACTGACATCCACGAATGGTATGATGGGCATTGTCTTTCCTCTTCTCTTTCTCTTTGGATCGAGGTCTACGGGCCGTAACCAACAATATCAACTAAAGAAGCGGTTGTGAGCGAGTGTAGGACCTCCTATTCTTGCCTGGGGGTGACAACTCCAGCCCTAACCGTGGTGGGTTATATAAGCCCCCCACTCTGACTTTCACTTTCCTTCCAAGCCTACCCACCGCCCTCTTTACCAGAACCGAACATGGAGCCTTAGCTTCCTGCGCTCCCTGCAATCGGTCAGCCAGCAGGGGTGGCTGTTATGGTACCCCTTTGGGGGGCTGACGGTACTCCTTTGGGTGGATGTCAGGGAGAAGCTCAACAATATTCCAAATTCATGCTCGGCTCTTCCCCGTTCCAAAGACTCCCCGCTGTCTTGTTGTTCCTCGTACACGTATCACACAGGTGGACATTGGAACGCCGGCAAAGATGCCTTAAATCAAAGAAAACATCTGGAAATGGTCATACAAAGGCTACCTAGGGACCTTTCTCATTCAGTGGTAAACCTTACCAAGACTAGTTGCCCCAACGAATTGATATGCTTTTGCTTTTTGTAACACCGGCGAATGCTGAATACGGAGGAAGACAATGAAATTAGAACAAAGCAGGTAGACCGAGCAAGCTTACAGAATTCGGGGAATTCAAACTCAGAATAAGCTCTTTTGACCAATTAGCACGTTTGGTAGCCAAAAAAAGGATATCATAGAAAGCATTCACAGTAAGTAGTTTCTATGATCACTGATCAAAAACACATTCATTCAGTAAGGGATTTCTCCTCAAAGTAGTGTAACCTAGCTCAATTCGCCTCATTGATTCCCTTCAATCTCGACTCCTTCTTTCTGCCCAGCCACATTTCCATTTGGTTATGCTATACGCTAGTACTTGTTGCGGGGGCGGGTCATAGACTGACTAAGTTAAGTCGCTAGCTATATATATATATATAATTTGCTCAAGTGTGAAAGCGGAAGGTCCTGCACATAAAAAATATTCCACTTCAGATACCCTTTAAATTAAAGTCAAGCCTTTGATTACGTGGTCAAGACCCGGTACTACGGGTATGAGATGTGGCATAAAATACCCAGAAATGGGTGTAGAATTCACTCGCAGAAATGCCCGGTCAAAAAAGGGCTTGCTAGAACTCTGAAGAAAGGCTTAAAGCAGAGCTTTCTCACTGACTCAGGAAAGGCTCAATCATGTATAGGCCGTACCAAGGCCTGATACAAGGGTGAGCCAATAGCGAATAACCTTTTCTTCCTTGCTTCCTCGACCTTCATTCCCATCCTGCCAAGCTGAGGCTGCCAGCGCATTGTATCTAACCACACTGTGGCAAATCGATACAATAAAAAGCTTGCTATACCATACAAAGGCATCTCCGGCCGAACGCTTTTTCAAGACTACGGCGCCTGGGTAAACATCCCGTTTACCAAACAAGACGTCGAGAGTTTCACTTAACCATTCCCCTCCTGCAGCCAAAGTGATAGCGGCTGTAGCATCCACCGGTAATGTGTGGAAGAGGGTAAGCTTTCTATGTGGATAGGACGTATCAACACCTTTTGCATCTTTTAAAGGAAATATCTAAGAATTTGGTTGGGTCCTGAGGACCAGGATGGCCGAAGATCAAAACCGAAATGTGCCAGGGGTTGATCATCGAAGCCAGGGCAATAACGATGAAGGAATTTGAGCGCTGATGTAGCTAACAGCCACCTTAATAGTCGATTCATTAGGGTCATCACCTTCCCACCCACTAGTGGAAATATCCACAAGAAAACTACAATCGTAGTTTATCAACCACTCACAAGACCACCGAGATCTTCGACTTAGCTCCCGAAGGTAATCCACCCGGCCCTTCCCCAACCGGGGAGCGGAAGATAACGAAAGGGAGACAAAGTCCTAACTAAATCATAACACAAGCTACCCATTCCATCTATCATATCAGTCGAGTCGATCCGATTCGTTCTTATCTATAGATAACGCAAGAGAGAACTTATGACTTCGCGGATGGAGAGGGATTCGAACCCCCGGTATTCCTATCAATACTTCGGTTTTCAAGACCGACTCTTTCAACCGCTCAGACATCCATCCCCTTCGCGCTTCGCCTGCCCTATCTATCCGCGCGCTGGCGGGTAGGGGCTTATCTATGTGATTCGCTACGCTTGCTTGCGCCTATCGGCGGACTCTATTGCCTGCCGGTTAGGTTAGCGAAACTTTTCCGGTAGTACGAATCGCTACGCTTCGCTTCTTTCTATATGATAATATGCACCTTGGTTGCTGCGCTCCCTGCGGGTAATAGCAAGAGAGTGAAGAACGAATGATCCTCCAAAGAGTGATTGAGTCCGACTCAAACGAGTGAGTGAAAGGCGTGGCAAGAGAGCGAGTTCGACTCGCGAACGATCAGCAAGTGAAGGACCGATCCTTTTGCGCCAGTACTGTTGCGAGACTGGTACTTGGCGGCTCACGAGCAACATATAGACTAAGGTTGCCCATCACTCCCTCGCTCTTTTTTGAAGGCCCTTTCTATTCTCTTTCGTTTATGGTTCCTCCATAAGAACACTGAACGCCCAGCTTCGCAGAGCTGCTCTCTCCCCAGCCCACAGCATAGTGTGGAATCTGGATCGTTTCATCGAGCACCATTCCTTTTAGATAGAAAGGTGTTCTGACTCTATTGGATTAAGTCATAACCTACGCCTTCTACTAGTATACTACTATGGAGAGATAAGCTCTATTTCAGAGATTGGACTCTCTTACTGTGATTAGCCCCTACTAGTAAGAAGCTGTTCCCGAGCCGGGTTCCCTGGATCCACGTGTTCCTAGTCGGGCCTAAATGGATGAATGAAGAAGCGCGCCCGGGTAGACTGAAAGAGCTCTTGCTCTGCGTATCCTCCTACTTATTATTCTGGGGGTCATAAAAACATACGAACCGCCTACTCTTTAAAGCCCTACCATTCTATTTAATAAAATGAAAGCAGCTTGCCCTCACTAATAAAAAACAGCAATCCCTCCCCTTCTGTTACCTACTTTGACTCATATCTTCGGTATACCTCAATACAAGACAAGCACAGGAAAGGATATTCAATCAAAACCGGGCTATCGCCCTATCTAAGCGGGTTTCCCCTCTCCTCTACGGAAGTCATCTTTTAGTCTATTTCAGTTCCTGTGTCTATCGCTATCGCCCTATTCTCTCTCAATTGCCTATCCTTTCTTTATAGATGAGGGGGAGTACCTTAGCAGTAGCTTCCAACACTTAAGATTGACCTCCTCAAGTGCCGGATATGAATGTTTTATGAATTTCATACGGGACTACTTATTTACCGCTCCGTGGGGTTCACTTCTGACTTACCAAATAAGTTTACTGAAGGAACTGACCTAAGCATATCTCTCTCTCTCAAATACAAATGCCAAGAAAGAGATTTTTTTGATAAGTGGAAAAATGCCTTTCATTTCTCTTTTAAGGCCTTTGTCCTACTGTCCTCCAGCCTATCGAAATTCGTGTTTTTATTAACCAACAACACATGCACTTTGTTGGCACTAAAAAAAAAGGTTATTCAATCCAGTAGTGCAACTGAAGGAATTACCTCTTCTGAACCGAAACAAGAAAGAGCTCATAACCACTGCTTGTGAACAGCTCTCCTCAACTGAAGGCGCACCTACTGTTACTATCAGTCTAGTCTCTCTCAGGTCCTCTTTCGATCTCGAACTAACGGCCAGAAGAGAGATATTGAGAAAACCATCTTTCCTGTCCTGTCTTAAGAACCTGACTCAAAAGAGAAAAGAAGACCGGACTAAAAGCTTTCGACGATTGAACTGCACTTTTATACCCAGATTGGAACTGGATTTGAACGTCTTTGGATCCTGCTTAGAGCCGGCTTTCACTCCACTTTCACCTTGAATATCAGGAACGTCGACTTGCACTTGCAATATAGAATTTCACTTTCAGGAATCCTTGCTCCTGGCTTGGCTCATATTCACATAGGCCACTCATAAGAATAAGACGTTCAACTCCCTAAAACACGTATAATTGAGAGACTCAGAATATCAGTGCCTTGGGTAAATGCCTACCTTCGGGAGAATCTTACCGAACGAGTTTCAAACCTGTCCTCTTCGCTTCCCAAGATATTTAGGGAAAAGGGCCTTGTCGGCCACCGCTTGCTGACGACGGAACGCATCGTCAATTAAAAGTCCTTGCGTTGGACTTAGTTGGAAAGGTAGGTGCTCGGCATGTCCCTTGCTTGCGAACTTTTTTAGTGGGGCGGGTAGCTTTGGAGATCCCATTCCTCACGTTTACCGTTGTCCCCAGACTTCACTCTTTCAACACTTGTATACTTTCTAAATAGTCAGGCGTGTCCCTGCCACTGTCTCCAACAAGTGTGTGATCCACCGATTCACTGAGTGACTCTTTCTTACCGCTGGAGTCCCTATCTCTTAAAGCCTTATCAGACTTCCGATCCATCCCTTGTTTGCCGATTGAAGAAAGCCTTCCATTATATGGTCTCAAACAAGCGAGAAAAGAAAAGCCCTTTCTATCTTATTAGTCAAGCCTAAACGCCCTGCAATCAAACTAAACTAAAGCGCTAACGAGCAACGGCTTTCGCGCAGCTCAATCCGTTGCTTCTTGCTTTCGAGCCGGAGCTTGCTGGGTGGTGAAGTAGTCCGTGAAGGTGAAATCACACTTGTGTTAAGCAAGCAGAGTAGTCAAGCCAGAAAGGCAAAAAAAGCAAGAAGCGATTTGAGTTCGATCGACGGAATCAATCGTACTTTCACTGCTGTGTACCGGCTTTCATAAAGCACCTTTGGGCAGCAGCTACTATTGGGATCCAATTCCGAGATCAATTCGACAATGAAACTCTTCAAGCAATGATCTTATCTATGTCATTTCTCTTGACGCGATACAAAAGACGACTTTCGAGAGTCACTTAGCCTCTTGACCTCTTCTCTCAAAAAAGACGCTGTGTGGGCAAGTCGATCAAAGTCAGAGCGGGGAGGGAATGTTTACAGTTGTTGTAGTACGACTTTGAATTTCCTGTTCGGTCTTTCAATAAGTAGTCAGCTGCGGGCTAAGAAGCCTCGTAGTCAGACTTAACATTGATTGAAGCAGCTGTTGGAGAGAAGGTACCCGTCAGACCTGCAAGCACCGGCTAGTACACAGCGGCTGTTTTCAATCATACAATGTGTACTCGAAGTCTGACTTTTAGCGGTAGTCAGCAGTCCTCGTTCTCCTCTTTTCATTGCCCTATTGAGTAAGGGTCGGTGTTTGCAAAAATGTCGAGCCGACGGGGTCAGGTACCAGTAGTGACAATGGCAAAGGGGGGGAAGGGGAAAGTCAAGGCCAAAAAACAAAAGACAAATAAAGGCTGCACAAGACGAAAAACCAGAGGCAGTGCTAAGGTGCGAGGGGATTTCTGCCCTAAAAAAGAATGAGACATGGGACCTTGTTCCATTGCCTGCTGGAGTCAAGCCAATTTCTTGCAAGTGGGTATACAAGGTGAAGCGACGAAGTGATGGATCAGTCGAACGGGCGCGATTGGTTGCTCGTGCTTTCTCACAGCAGTACGGGATTGACTACGACGAGACGTTTAGTCCCGTGGCAAAGATAACTACTGTGCGAGTGCTCATCTCTCTAACAACAAGTCAGTCCTGGGCAGATGGACGTCCAAAATTCCTTTCTCTATGGCGTCTCTCCACCCCGTTCTCCGGAGCCCCCACTAAGACCATCACTTCCCGTATCGCCAAGTCAGTATATGTCCCCCCCGAGCCGAGCCCTAGATTTCAGCAGACCGTCCTGCACATTCTTCCAATCGACATTAGGACCAATCAGCCAGCACAGCGGCCTCCTCCCACATGGAAATGAAAGGCCTACAATGAAGTACCTTTTGAATATCAAAAAGATGATCCGCTATCTCATGAGGGAGGGGCAAAACGGGTAAAGCAGGAAAAACGACTTTCACATCCTGCCATATCACTGCAGGTCCAGGAATAGATGAAGAAACTGATAGAAGTGGAATTCATCACCCCCCTCCATTATCCGGATTGGTTGGCGAATGTGGTACCGGTTAGCGGGGGAAATTGAGGGAACTGGGTATGCATCAATTTCGGAGATTCGAACATGGGACTTTAGTTTTTAGATTCCGTTCCGTCAGGGCCCATTTCACTTCTCAGTGTAGGAAATTGCAGCATCACATCCAGGATCTAATTGACAGAGGTTTGCTACAAGAATATGTGAAGAAGGAAGAAAAGACGGAGAATCCTGCACCCAACTCAGCAGAAAGATTACCAGCAGAGGCGATGAAATCGGTTCAGAAATCGAATCCAGTCACCGGAAACATCATCGGTGTGATCCATGCTTCGGTCCCGACCGGAATGGATTGCCCCACACCGGTGTCAAAAAAGGAGCAGGAGAGAATGGACAGAATGATGCAGAGACGAGACCTTCAGGAACGACTCGTTTGCCAGACCGAAGAGAGAGTGGTTGACCACACACTGGCAGATCCGAGGTCATTGATAGTTTTCTCAGACCAGGACTTGGTCGGAGTTAGAAATCCTCATTATGATGCCCTAGTGATAGCTATCCAGATCGGAGATTACACAGTTAGGAGTGAAGGAAGGAGTCGACGCATTGTTTCGCGATCTCTTGCTTCCAATTTAGTCAGCACTCCAACCAAGGGTATTAAAACCTACTTTGGTTGCCACGTCCTGTGGGTTAGCAGAACGAGCAAACCTCATAGAGGTTATTGCTGACAGGGGCTTCCGCGACACCCCGTTGCTACTGGATGCGCAACGGCACATCCTTCACACCCTGACTGAGTATGATTAGGCCCTGCAGTGGTAGAACCTGGTGAACCGGGCGTACTACTTCCCAACCTTCTGTGGACCTTACTTCTCTTATGTTCTCCGCCGACAGAGTGCTTCGTTGATTCAAAAGCGATGTCCTTCCCCTTGCTGAAGGTGAAGGGCCTGCACTCTAGCACGGCGCTCTTTTTAAGTTTTTTTATTCGCTTGACACTGACTTTACGTAATGTCACAGTTCGATTAGAGCTAGCTCGACCAGCAGCCCATCCTAACATTTTCTTCGCTGATTCATTCATTCGGTTTGAAGGGTGTTATTAGAAAGCCAAAAGAAAAGCAAGCCCCCGGAAGGAAAACTGAAGTTGAAGTGGGCTTCCCCAGGAAATCTCAGAATTGACTGCAATGAGTCCATTCGCAACGAACGTTCAATGATTACTAAAGCAATTAAGCACATATGATTCATCGCGTATGTGTGGCGCACTGAACACATAGTTTCCGGAACCGGAAGTTGTGTGGAATGCGCTTTCTTTTCGATCTTGTACCGCAACGTGGGTACACTGAAGACCAACTCAATCTCGACAAAGAAAGAAGGGATCAATCAACTGGGGCCTCTACCCCGAACTACAATCCCATCTCTCGACGACGTCGGTCCTTCCTCCCCGCCCCTCAAAGCAGCTTCATTCGATTTCAGCGAGTGAGCTATCTCTTTTCCCTTTCCGCGATTCCGGTTGTCGATCGAAGGCGATCCTCGAGGAACCTCCCGATAATTTAATCGATCAAGGGACCCCACGAAAACCTCGTTCAACCAAAAGTTCGGCACGAATGCCCTGTTGAGGAAGAGAAGTGGACAAAGAGTTGAAAGGTAACTTCATGCTTATCCGGCTTAAACTGACACTAGGCACAGAAAAGGAGATGTTTTGAGGTTTGCAGGAATTGAATCAATAGGAGAAGATATCCCCGTCAAAGCTCCTTGCTTTGACTCTAGCTGTTAAAACGAAGGCAAAAGTCATTTTGTTTGGACGGTAGCAAGTCTTCTGTGGAGACTAGGAGTAGCACTAGTCTCAGGAGCTGCGTCGATAGAAGACAGAGAAGGAGCCGCACATTCATATGACTGACGAAGAGCTCTTGAGAGCGCCTAGCATCAGCTACAGGAAGAGAAAGATCAAAGCGATAGGCCCCTGCTTCTATTTCTATTAGTTCAAGCTCAATCCCAACTCTCTTATCTGGTGCAGAACCTACCCTAGAGCTATTGCCAGATTTCATCTCAAATCGAGCTGCAGTTCTTCTTTCAAACCTAGCTAGGGGATTGGATTCCGCTCTATCAATTCCGTAACTCTTATCTTATCTACGATAGGAGCAAACTCCACTTCTTCAACAAGAGAAAAGATCATATCGGCAAGAGCAAGTAAAGTCTGACATGCCTCAGAAGCAAGTCTCGGCTTAGCTGCATTATCTTCCTACCGATGTCATACTATTATACTCTATTATGACCTGAGGGTGACTGAACTACCTTAAGCCCCGAAGTCACTTCTCCTCTCTTCCCTCTCGGCAGGGAACTTTCGCTACGCTAGTAAATGACCTAGACATAGGGCTTGGGTGGGATCTGGTAGGCCGTTGATTCAAGCAAGAAAAGAAAGCCTTAACGCCCTTGCTGCTTGGGCTTGGATACGAAAGATAGCTATTCTTCTCATCTTCCTTCCCCATCTGCCCTGTGCTCTGAAAAAAGGTTAATCAAAATAATGAATTTCTATTCTCCGGTTTGGGAACTGGGAATAAGAATGAATCAAGACTAGGCCCCCGGCTCACTTCTGCGCTTAGGAGTGCCTTCTTGCTTCTTAGAATCGACTTAGTCAGTCTCTCTCCTCCGACTGAGGAATCCTTCATTAAGTCTTACATAAGAGATAGATTGAATCGCAAAGAGTATGTTTGCAAGCCGGAATAGTTTACGTAACAAGCTTGATTTCACTCGCTCATTCGCTCGCTTGGAAGGCGGGATGGGTGACGAGAATCTGGAACATCAAACTGGAGGAATAGAGCCTGCTTGCATAGGAAGTGGGCTCTTCTTCACAGGCCGTACTTTTTGTCAGGCTCAACTAGCTCATGAGTCCGGGCCAGGCAAGCGCTAAAGCTAAAGCTAAAAAAAGTATGATGGAGCTCATACAATCAGTTTACCTCGTTCAAGTGCCTTCGCTTAGCGCACCTACTTTCACTTTCCTTCTCCTTGCTTTAGGGCTTCAGTTCCCAATCCCCAGAGCATTGAAAGAATAGCTATGTTGTTACCAATTCCCATCTCACCAGCAAGCCCAACAGCAGATAGAGTGAGGTACCTCTGTGATAGGTAGTAAGCGGAAAGGAAATGCCACTTCTTTTCTTCCGGGACAAAGACCTCCTTTCAAACCTGTAATCCTAGCCTGCTCACGAACCTCGTCCAGCAGGTCAAGATTTGATTTTCCCTGAGGCCTTCTTCGTTTTGCTGAATATCGAAGTCTTTCGTTCGGTAGGAAGGCTTTCCAATCTCAACGGGTACCACTGCTTCAGTGCCAAAAAAAAGCTAAACGGAACGGTCTTTCTCCAGTTGACTTCTCGGAGTGGTGTGGTACGCCCACAATCTTTATGGTAGTTCATCCACCCATGACCCCTTGGTTTTATCGAGTCGCTTATTCAAAGCTTGCAAGATTGTCCTTTTAGTTACCTAAACTTGGCCATTGGCCTGTGGGTGAGCTACAGAAGTGAGGCGATGTTCTAAGCTCTTTTTAAAAAGATCTTAAACCGGGCGTTGTCGAATTCTTTCCATTGTCAGTGATTAGGACCCGAGGGACCGACAAATAACCGACTCCCAGAAAAAGGATATCTAGCTTGGCCTTCTCCACTTTGGAATGAATATCACCAAAAACCATTATTTTCATTCCAATGCTTGAGACATTCTTTTAGGGAACGCAATTTGGCAAGAACGACAAACATAGGACAACCTGTTACCATTGTATTGTTCCAGCATGAAGAAAGAACCTCCTGAAAAGAAGCATGTTGTAACCACATGGAGTGAAAACGGAACGGCCTAGGTCCTGCTAATACCGCTTTGTTGGCAATAAAAAGAAGCGGATTATGATCGGAACCCAGCCGGGGAAGAGTCAAACTATTAGTATGGGACCAGTTATCCAGTCATTCAGAATTGCAAAGAGACCTATCTAGTCGAAGTTCAATATGTCCACGCGATCTCCAACCATTAGACCAAGTAAATGGAGATCCTGTGGTGTTAAGATGGATCAAGTTGCACGAGTCTGACATTTGTTTAAATTCTCTACATGCAAGTTGTAGTGGAGGGCAGCCACCCTTCTTTTCATGAGCTCCAAGAACAGCATTAAAGTAACCTATGACCATCCATGGACCACCATTCAAAGATAAAGCTGATAAATTCAGCCATAGTTGCCTTCTAGTGTAGGGGTTTGTAGAAGCATAAACAAATGAGAGACAACATGTAACATTGTCAATCCCAATCTTAATCGAAACTTGCTGGGTAGAGTTGCAAATAACAGTAGGATCCAGGGAGTTATTACAGAGAACCCAAATATTAGGTAAGGAAGAACCTCTATCATTGACTGCAACAAGAATTATATTCAGAGATAACCAAAAATAAGAGGGAATAGAAGAAAAAGCCACCATTGGTTCAGAAAGACAAAGAAAATCCGGTTTATGAATTCTGCAAAAGTTAGAAAATTCCAATTGAGATCGAGGAGGACTTGAACCTCGTATATTCCAGTAAAAAACTTTCATCTTGGAATCACGACTTTTCGCTCTCTGGTGAGGTAAGGTTCTGTCCGCGAGGACTGAAGAGCTTTCTTTTGCTTTTGGGATTTCGACAAAACTTCTTGAAAATCATCTTGAGAAGTTGAGTCGTTTAAGGGCTCACTAGAAATACCCGTTGCATGCAAAACCAGTTCCACCTCTTGCTGAAAAACATTATTCTCAGGAGAAGTTTTTGGTGTTGCAGGATTGGCATCTTCATCACAATCATCAGCCCAAGATTTCTTCTCAAGCTCAAAGCCTGGGGGGCAGAGAGAGGAGAATCAGAAGTATTATGCTGAATGGCTATATTTGTTGAATTAACCTCAGGGTCAGCCCATGTTTCAAAACCTGGAGGGGCAGAGACTGGAGATTCAGAAGATTCATTATTCTTTTTGACAACCTTGTCCATGGAAGTTTCTACAAAATCAACCGAGGGTGTAGTAGGTAAAGGTTCATTTTGAACTGGAGAAATTTTTTTTATATGATTTATAATGGCCACAAAAGTATTAAAAAAAGGATCAGTCTCAGAGATATTAGCATCAATAAGAGCATGCTTCTCAGAATCATGTGCATCAATCTTGGGAGAGGCTGAGATTACGAGTTCAACATCATGAGGATTCTCAGGAGGAGGTGATCGCTCTTTATCAATATCATCTGCATGGTCTGTTGGATTTTCGGGATTCTTGCCAACCCTTATATCAGAAGGAACATTCAAAACCAAAGGGCTTGATGATTTACCTGTGAATTCAGTCTCCTGTTCAGGATTTCTCGTAGGGATAGAGCTCGGGTTTTTAACACGGTAAACTTGATTAACCTTGGACTTCGATACCGTATCAGAGTCTTTCTTTTTATCATTCTGTCGACAAGACGAAATAGAGTGCCCGATAATCCCAGAATAATCACAGATAGGGGGAAGTTTTTCATAAACAACCTACACAGGGAATGCAAAGCCCTCACGCTCAATCATAATAGACTCAGAAAGGGGTTTAGAAAGATCTACATCAAACTAAACCCGTGCATAAAATCCAAACCTTCCCTCTTTGGTCATGGGATCTAATTGCAAAGGAGTTCCTACACGCCTCGACATCTCCATTAACAACCGAGGGTGCCAGTACTCTGCACTGATTCCATACAACCGTATCCATACTTGAGAGTGCGTTTGAATTTGGGTTGTATAAGGTTCTAAGATAAGATCCTGCCATTGATAAAGTCTGAAAAGCCCTTGGTTGGGGTAGGGTACACGTGCCTCCTCCCCATACACGAGGAAGGTCTTCTTCAAAAGAGAAAAGAATATGGTAGAATCCCTTAGGTAATGGCATAATATGCCAATCCATTGTAGGGTTCCAAAGAGATTGAAGGGCGGGCCGCAATTGATCCAGTTTCATAGGTTTAGATCCCTTACGAAGAAGAAGTCTACCCAGGAGACTCTTTTTGCACTTGTCAAGTTGATGCTGGTATATATCCTCATTAATTTTAACGAATATAACATCACCTTTTAGGGTTGGGGATGGAAGTTGACTAAGGTTAACACCAAAGTCATCAGAGTTTTTGAGAACTGAAGCAAAAGTTTTTGGGAGAGTGGTTTAGACGAGGAAACAAGAGGAGGGGAGGCCGGTGGTGGAGATGGCGGCAGAAATTTCATCGAAGAAAAATGTCCGCCATGATTGAATCAAGGAAACCTTAGCCAAGGAAGTACGAAAGATAAAACCCTAATAGAGCCATCATTAAGCTTGATTAAGTTATATCGCAGGTAAATTGCCTTAATTAAGCAGCTAGGCAAAGTACTGGGTGACAGGATCGAGCTCGAGCCTATGCTTATAATAGAACTCATGCTTGATAGAAATATTAGATCGAATAGAGTCAACAAATGAGGTGGGTTCATTAACAATTCACAGATGAAAAAATGACAAAAAAGAACGCATCCATTACCCTTCGATATCTTTCATCTATAGTATTTTTAGTATTCTTGCCCTGGTGGATCTCTCTCTCATTTAATAAAAGTCTGGAATCTTGGATTACTAATTGGTGGAATACTAGGCAATCCGAAACTTTCTTGAATGATAGTCAAGAAAAGAGTATTCTAGAAAAATTCATAGAATTAGAGCAACTATTCCTCTTGGACGAAATGATAAAGGAATTCCCGGAAAGACATCTACAAAAGTGTCGTATAGGGCTCCACAAAGAAACAATCCAATTGATCAAGATGGACGACGACGATCATATCCATACGATTTTTCACTTCTCGACAAATATAATCTGTTTCGTTATTCTAAGTGGTTATTCTATTCTGGGTAATGAAGAACTTGTTATTCTTAACTCTTGGGTTCAAGAATTCCTATATAATTTAAGCGACACAATAAAAGCCTTTTCTATTCTTTTAGTAACTGATTTGTGTATCGGATTCCATTCGCCCCACGGTTGGGAATTAATGATTGGCTATGTCTACAACGATTTTGGATTTGCTCAGAATGATCAAATTATATCTGGTCTTGTTTCCACTTTTCCAGTCATTCTAGATACAATTTTTAAATATTGGATTTTCCGTTATTTAAATCGTGTATCTCCGTCACTTGTAGTGATTTATCATTCAATAAATGACTGAAAAACGATTCACTGATCCAATTAGAATATTTCGTACTT